CCAAGAATCAGTCAGGAATTCACATCGGATAGTTCAATAGTTAATGGTTCCAATTTATCTCTCTTTTTTTTTATGACTGAAAAGACCCATTTTTTTATATATTTATATATAAAAAAAAAGAGAGGAAGTTTTTAGTGATTATGTCTTTTGATAGACTACTATATACAATGAATCGAAGGAATATATCCAAAATAAGGATTTCTTTTTCTTTAGTAATTAGGAAAGGGATTAAAAAAAAATGCAAGTATAAATTAAATATAAGCATAAGGGGTAGATTTTCATCTATTTTGTATCGTTTTGGCGGCATGGCCGAGTGGTAAGGCGGGGGACTGCAAATCCTTTTTCCCCAGTTCAAATCCGGGTGTCGCCTGATCAACAAAAGAAAGATTAGAGTAGTGGACGGGAATCGGGAAGTCTTGATAAACCTTCCACTACTAATGTAGTGTCTACTAATTATGCTTTGAATTAGGAATTAGATTGGATAGCCAGATGGGGAATCTAATTGGTTAGTAATTGGGTGGACGATACTTTGTATACAGACTCACGAGAGTCTCTGAATGCTCAAGCATTCAATCAACATTAGATTGTAGCTTTATATATATATCTTTATATATATATATTTTAATTTTAAGATATATTTTAAGGTGCAAAAATAAAGATTTTATTTTTGGTAACCCTAGTAAAGAATGGGCTGTTTTATGATTGTTTCTTTGAAACAATCAGGAGAGGGTAAGGATTAGATCAAATAGGAAATCGAGGTATGTGATGGATAGCAATCTTATCTTGTCTTACTTCCATATTAAGAGGCCTTTTACTTATAAAGAACAAAAAAAGAAACACTAGGTTTGATTATCCTACATATTCGATTAATAACATTACCTTGACTCTTCTAAAAGTGTCACTTCTTGTTGTTATTTTTCTTGGACTTAATGTTTCCAGATTCTACGAGAAATCCTATAAGAGCTTGTTGTAAGTGGATTTATTGGATTAGTTCATCAACAGTGTTGGTCCAGAACCGAACCCCCCTTTTTTTTTGACTCTGCACCATTGATTCCACTATTATGAGTGAGCAATAATGGAATAATTCCTTCATATTCATAGAAGTAGGGGACACAATTTACATGGATATAGTAAGTCTCGCTTGGGCTGCTTTAATGGTAGTCTTTACATTTTCCCTTTCACTCGTAGTATGGGGAAGAAGTGGACTCTAAGTCTAAGGATACTACGAAATTGAGTTAGCACTTTTTATTATCTACTAACTAATAATAATAAATAATGAAATTAATATTATTCATCTTGGATTACAGTGGAGTAATGTATTAGATAAATAATACCCCTTCAATCAAAGTCAAAGAGATAGTTGACGGATTCCCATCCAATGTTCGTATTTAGATTAGAAACTAAGAGGAATACAGATGATAAGAAATTTATTTCAACAAAATTCTTCCGAAACTTTCGCTTTCGATGAACCCGCTCTTACCAGAATTCTGTATAGACAATGAGGAACAACGGATCCTTTTTTTTTCAAATTGATTGTAATCAATACCAATCAAATAGATGAAGCAAATAAATAGAATTGAAGTGCTATGCTATGTGCATTACATATATGTAATTGATATCTACATATATGATGGATGAAGATAAATATTTGATTTTAGATTGATCCGTATTAGGTCTCTATCTTTATATAGTACACCTTTATACTATACATTATATAATACTAATAACATTAAATAATACTAATAAAATAAATAGTATGGTAGAAAGAGTCATATATTTCTTTCTACCATACTATCAGATCTCATAGAATACTACTGATACCAGCCCCATCAGTTCGTTTAAAACACAAAATTGGAATCCTTTATTTTGATTTCATTTCTTCAATCATTGATAAGAACTACGAAGTCAAGTTTTATTCAAATTAATTATTTTGACTGACCGTTTTTACATATATGATAAGTAAAAAGGCAGTAGGAATTAGAATGAACAGTGCAGTAGCAATAAATGCAAGAATATTTACTTCCATAATCTCTTCGTTTTTTTTTACTTCGCAATAATTCGGGATTTCATCCCATAGAGCCCGAAAAATCGTTCACCTGTAAATTCAAATGGGATGAATTACATCTCGATGATATCAAATCGGCTCAATATCATGAATAACAATACAATATCGGAGCTGTCAAATGGATTCATTGTCGAGAATTGAATAGTATAACATAGGAAGATCCTTTATCCATACCGAATCAAAAATTTTATTTCTAATCCAATCTTAAATTCCTGTATTTTACATTTTTTCCCATTCTTTGCTATAACCTACTGCCTTTCGGGTACAACCATCTGATAAAGTATCATCTAACCGCGTTTCCACTTCCATTGGTTACAAACCCTCCAAAATCATCGAAGTTAAATAGAAATAAGGACGAAGTGAAGTTCGAAACTTCATTTTTTTAATGCTCTAATTGTCTTGGAAGACAAAAGAAGTGTGATAAAGATGAGTCCCATTATAAAATATATAATATTCCATCAAACGTACTTTCTTCAATGATATAAATTGTATCAAATAAAAATTAGTAATTGAGATTACATAGGATGTCTCTCTCCCACCAATCAATACTAATGGAAATTCACCGATTGGTTTAATGAAAAAGAAATAAATCAGGATCCGAGTTGGGAATAAAATTCTGCTCTTTGTCCCCCTTTTAATCTAAGCTAGTCTAGTCTAGAAAATAAAAAGAAGAGATTCATTTATTATTTTATTTATGGGGTCCGCCGGGACTGACGGGGCTCGAACCCGCAGCTTCCGCCTTGACAGGGCGGTGCTCTGACCAATTGAACTACAATCCCAAGCAAATTTAGGTGTTATAGAATATCTATTCGTATGATCTCCGTTACTTACCCTATTGTAAGCAGGACGCGGGTGATATATGGATATGATATCCTATGGTTTAGTAAGAGTGACATGAATTAATAGTAATTCTTTTTTTATTGCCAAATAAATGGAAAATCCATCTTTCAATGAAATAAAAAAAGACTCTTTTTTTTATTTACTCGTTTCCTAAGACTTTCTACTTACAGATCCTAATCTGAATCTAGATAATTAAGAAGATCCGAATTTTTTATAACATTCCTAACAAAAAAATCCAAAATAAAATAAAGATATCTCAGAAAGTTTTATTTTTTCTTATGCTTCCGTAATTGTTCTTAATTCTTCTGTATCTGTATCAGGCATTTCTGTAAAAAACGTGTTATATAATTTCATCTTGGATTAGCGAATTATTGGGCCGAGCTGGATTTGAACCAGCGTAGACATATTGCCAACGAATTTACAGTCCGTCCCCATTAACCACTCGGGCATCGACCCCGGATAAATCAATTTTGAACTATTGATAATCCATGATCAACTTCCTTTCGTAGTACCCTACCCCCAGGGGAATTCGAATCCCCGCTGCCTCCTTGAAAGAGAGATGTCCTGAACCACTAGACGATGGGGGCATGCTTGCCCGACCGCCACCATACCATGAACATAGTATGAACAGTTTTTTGAAATTGTCAATATAATGTAATGATATGACTAGATCCGACGGACTTTTCCCTCTTCATGATTCTATAGAATTTTTTGATTTCTTATTTAGACTTTAATTTATACTTTATATACTATATTATTTTTATTATATTTTATTAATTATATTTTATTATATAATATTTATATAATATTTTATTATAATATTTTATTATATAAATACATTCGAATCGCCATTTAATATTAAAAAATTCTAATAATTTATTAAATAATGAAAAATTTCTATATAAAATTTCTATATAATTAATAGTTTTCGGCCAGAATAAAGGATTAAACTTCATTTAATTTCTTCCACTTTCAGTCATGGATTCATTCATTGTTAAGATGGAATATACCTATTTCTATCTTACGGTAAACCAAGAAATTACCAAACAAACGGGAAATCTGGAAAGAGGGGATCAACAAGTTATTAAAAATAATTTTTTCCGGTTCCGGGGACAAGTAGAATCTTTTCATCACACGATTCGATGAAATATCATGGATCTATCCCGATGGTTATATGTATCAATCAAGTGAATTTACTTCTGATGGTAGTCAATTAAAAAGTAATTAGGCCCAGTCTTGAAACAATTCATTGCATTGCTATTTATCAAATATAATATCAATAAACCCATTTTTTTACCCTATACTCACTAGTTAAATCACAATTCTTGGGCCACTAGCAAGGCTATTGCATGTACTTATCCATATATAATATGTAATGTACATAGATATATCTTATCCACACACATTCCGGAATTTAATCAAAGCGGCCCTTTTAACTCAGCGGTAGAGTAACGCCATGGTAAGGCGTAAGTCATCGGTTCAAATCCGATAAGGGGCTTTCGGTTGTTTCATAAAACTCAAGTCTTAGTATTCATATTTGAGCGGAGAATAGAGATATTATTTCTCTTTTTAGTAAGCAACTGTATATAATAAGTTATCATTCTAATGAATTATGTTATAGGTTATAGAATAGAGTTATAAAGTTTAACATTTGTTCATTATATTAGAATGAGAATTCATAATGAGAATAATGATAAGTCATATCTTTCATTACCAAATATTCCATTATGTCAATCAAATCCATTCGAAAGATTAGAAATCACTAAAAGAAAAGTAAGTGGACCTGACCCATTGAATCATGAATATATCCACTATTCTGATATTCAAATTCAATAGAGATGAAATTGGAACAGCGGGTCTTTTTTATTTTCTTTCTTTGGCTTCCGCAAGAATTTGTCGATATTTCCGATTAAAAATCTTTTTTTCTTGTTCTTAGATGTTCCGCAGGAATAAATTGCTATTCCGTTCCTACACAGATAAAAATTTTCACAACATAAGAGACATCTCTCTTTGATTCCAGAACAAGATAAATTTCTATCTACATAATATTAGATTTATAGATCTACCAAATCGTGTCTTTATTTTATATTTTATT